GCTCTTATTTTTGCAACTTTAGCCGCGGCTTATATAGGTGAATCCATGGAAGGCCACCATTGACTAGTTTTCTAAATAGTCTTTTAGTTTAACCTAAGGCAATGTGTGCGTGGCTAAAAAAAATTGACTTAGGGAATGAAAATATACAACTACACTATATACGATCTAGAGTAATAGAAAAAAAGATTACAAGTAATAGAAAAAAAGATTACAATAAAGATTACAATATTGATATTAGAGTAGAGAATTGAAAAAAAAAAGGAAAGAGATCTCAAAGATCTTTTTCCTAAAATTCCCGTTTGGTCCATTTATATCATACCTTCCCCTCAATGAATATTCGGTTTAGATTGGTCATCGAATCCGAATATTAACTATTCGGAGTTGTAATTTGACGAAGAAGTCTTGTGGTATTACGACGTGTGATTAAATAAAAAAAAGGATGTTCTATAGAATGATTCCCCTTTTCAGTTGATTTTATTCAACGATTGACCAAACGAAAATATTAATAAATAAAAAATTGTATGAACTTAAATCAATCAATTTCTATGCAACGATTCGGCCCAATCAATTTATCCATTTATTATCCATTTAGGTTGCGGGATAATGATAAAGAAGGGGGAAGGGAAAGGCTACTTTATAAAAAAGTGGATTCATAAATGGTTCGTAGAGGGGAGGTCGAACTAGGTATATGGAATTGAATGGCCATAAGTCAACTCTTGTCAAGGGTTAGACGCATCCTTATCAAATCCGATTGAATTGAAGATGAAGGAAGAGTTGGTTTACATTGTGGAAGAAAGACATGTATATGTGATATTAGATATTGACTAGTTATATACGAGCTAAAGATATATCTCATTTTCCCTACTAATCGAATGTGAATGTAGATGGGGATTCTATGGAAGTCCTTCTGTCTCATCTGTGACTGTGAGTTGAATGAATAAACGGATGAAGTCAATAAAAAAATCGAAGAATTCAAAGAGTGGTTCGGGACAAAGAAATGGAAAAACTCAAGTTGTATGGATTCACAAAGACTTTCTCGAGAGAAACTAAAAAAGAGATATCGAAGTAGTTTTGATGATTCAAGAATGTTATTACTTGAATTCGAAGTTCGTAGTTACTTCGACTGGATGAATCGTAGCAATGGAATAATTAAGTCATAGTTCATTGGTTGAGTGTATCATTAACCATTTTTTTTTGGTACGAGGAACTTATCATGAATCCACTGATTTCTGCCGCTTCCGTTATTGCTGCTGGATTGGCTGTAGGGCTTGCTTCTATTGGACCTGGAGTTGGTCAAGGTACTGCTGCGGGTCAAGCTGTAGAAGGTATCGCGAGACAGCCCGAGGCGGAGGGAAAAATACGAGGTACTTTATTGCTTAGTCTAGCTTTTATGGAAGCTTTAACAATTTATGGCCTGGTTGTAGCATTAGCACTTTTATTTGCGAATCCTTTTGTTTAATATTAGAAATATGAAAAATTTTTTTTTTCATATTTGATTGCCTTGGACTTGTGCTTTGCTTTTTCGAATTATATAAAGATTTCATTCCTAGAATGACTTATTCGTTGAGAAAATAAGCCACGGGAAGGGCTGATTTGCGGATGAGGAATTAGCATACCAACTCGCTTTCATCCTTCCCGTTCGTGTTCGTAGTCCTTTTTTTAGTTTTTAAGAGGGGTTGCAACCAAGGAGGTAATTCATGATTTCTAAATCGAATAGATTTTTGATTCGATTTAGAAAGTAGGAAACTCAAAATATATATATATATATAAAAAAAAAGAGGGCAAAGTAATACAAAAAGAACTCTGTTCGATTTTTTAGTCTATCTATACGAGGAGATCATATGAAAAATGTAACCGATTCTTTCGTTTCTTTGGGCCACTGGCCATCCGCCGGGAGTTTCGGATTTAATACCGATATTTTAGCAACAAATCTAATAAATCTAAGTGTAGTGCTTGGGGTCTTGATCTTTTTTGGAAAGGGAGTGTGTGCGAGTTGTTTATTTCAAGAATAGGCCGGATCCAACCAGCTGTACTTTTTCTGTTATAACTAAGAAGGTTATACCTAAGAAAGAAGGGTGCATGATCTCGCGAATTACTTCTGAATAAATTCAGAAATCATATGTAAGAACTATAGCATTTCGTAATTTATTGGAAAATCCACTTTGATTCTCTATCAACCAATAATGTGGGACCATTAACATGGTTAAAGCTAAACTGTTTGAAGTCCAGACGCAGCATGGTACTCTTTCTACCACTATGTTAATATAGAGATGGTTTCAAAATAAATATTTTATCAATATAGAACACTCATATCGATAAAATGATTTGAACTACTTATTTGGGATTTTCTCCCCTTTTTTAGCCAATGCTGAATCGATGACCTATGTATTAAAGTAAGAAAAACTTCTTGGATTCAAAAAAAAGTAAACAACTTTGCTGACAATTACATATTTTTTGTTTGGTCAGAAGAGTCCTCCGAATATTTTGGTCTTGGATTAGT